TATATATATATAATTTATTACTCTTTCCTTTTTTTTTTGGATTCTTTTTTGTTTGTTATTGTCTTCTTTATTATATTTCTTTCGAATGAATCGAAAATTCCAGAGTATATCTTTTCACGGGTCGAACCAAAAAAAAAGAAACTTCGAATATTTCCCTCTTTACTTTACCTTTATCCGGCAGAAAAAAAAAGGAAAATTCCCTATTTTTTTGTCCATGTCCCTAAATTAAATATTAAATAATAGGAGACTTAAATGAAAGTCCCTTTCTCGCATTCGCTCTCCATTGCATTGGCGGAACAAAAATTTCTGATGCATCAATATGTAAATATTTGGTACATGAAGCCATGATCTGATATCTATATCGAAATCCTATATAGATATAAACTGATCTTTTTCTGGAATCAAAGAAAGATATTGAAAAATATATTGCTCTTGTGACTCGGAATAAATGGTTTCTCTGTGGAGGAAGGGAATAGCGATTTATTCCTATGGAGCATCCAGGAACAAGAAGATTCAATCGGAAATATCGACAAATTCTTGCGTGGTCCAAGGAAATAAAAAAAGGGTCCGCTTCTACAATTTTATCTCTATCCAATTTGAATATCAGAATAGCTGATATAGTCATGATTCAATGGGTCAGGTCCACTTACTTTTTCTTTTCTTGATTTCTAATTTTTCCGATGGATTTAATTGGAACAATGGAGAAGTAGTAAAACTTTGGTTTGTCGATTCATAATTGAGATTGGGTATTATCTCGAATATCCATGTCCCGGGACCAAAAATATAAATAATGAAACATGAGGAGGAGTATAGCCTGTAGTGACATAGTAGTCCTCCTAATAAGTGGGATTCCTTATTATCATAATGAACAAATGCTCAACTTTATACCTATAACTCATTAGAATGATAACTCATTATGCGGTCCGTTTACCTTGTTTTTATTACAAATATCAATAATATCTCTATTCTCCGATGAAAAATGAAGACTAAGGCGGGAGCTTCGTGGAAAAAGCCCTTTATCGGATTTGAACCGATGACTTACGCCTTACCATGGCGTTACTCTACCACTGAGTTAAAAGGGCCATTTTCTTCAATTCATGAAGAGGCCACTAACCACTATGAGTCTACTGCATGTATCTATGTATAGACTATATGTACATATATACATGTATGCATAGGGGGCTCATTCAAGAACAAGCCATTTGATTTACCTAGGAAGTTCTAGGGTCAAATCAAATGATTATTTATATTTGAGAAATATCAATGCAATGAATTGTTTCGCTCCCAATTGCTTTGCTTTTATTGACCCATCGAGGCGAGATTCACTTGATTGATACATGTACCAATCCGACATAGATCCAAAATATTTCATCGAATCATGTGATGAAGGATTCGACTCGTACCCTGAACTGAATTCTTATAGAAAAAAAGAATATTTTCGATTACTTGTCAATCCCTTCCCAGATTTACGAGTTCTACATCACCTTTTTGAATCAATCAAAAAAAAATTCTATCATTTCTGAATTTCCTGGCTTAGTGTTAGTGAGGCATATCTCGTCTTAACGATGAGCGAATCAATGAGTGAAAATTGAAGAAAGGGGGTTTGACTTTTTTTTGTCGGACAAATCCCCGCTGAGGGGATCCTATACTTCGTCATATATATATGATGGTTCATGAATGAACAATCAAAAAATTCTATGTAATTGTGGAAGCAAGAAAGATTCTTCGGATCTAGTCATGCCATTACATTATATTGACAATTCCAAAAAACTGCTCATACTATGAGCATAATATGATGGCGATCGGGCAGGTATGCCCCTATCGTCTAGCGGTTCAGGACATCTCTCTTTCAAGGAGGCAGCGGGGATTCGACTTCCCCTGGGGGTAGGGTATTACGAAAGGAAGTTGATCATGGATTATCAATAAGCCTAGAATTGATTCTTCCTGGGTCGATGCCCGAGCGGTTAATGGGGACGGACTGTAAATTCGTTGGCGATATGTCTACGCTGGTTCAAATCCAGCTCGGCCCAATAATTCGCCGATCCATGGGGATGATATAACCAATTTGTCCTCCAGAAATGCCTGATATAGAGGAATAAATAGTCCATTTTTTCTGCTATATCCCTATTTCTTTGTTCGTTTGTTCCCACGCGTTCTGATCTTTCTAACGATCGAGATTAATAATCTGTAAATATAAGAAGGAGTAAAGAAAAAAAGAGTCCTTTTTTTCATTGAAAGATTGATTATCTTATCAATCGATGTGGCAATAACCACAGGATTACTAGTAATCCGTGTCACTCTCACTATAGTTCATATCCATGTGAATATCAATTCGTGTTTCTGGTAAAACACGGCAATTATAAATATAAAGAAATTATAAGAATATGTATGAGAATATGTATGCTGTATAACTCATTTCCCTGGGATTGTAGTTCAATCGGTCAGAGCACCGCCCTGTCAAGGCGGAAGCTGCGGGTTCGAGCCCCGTCAGTCCCGACCTAGAATCCGATGAATCCATCAATTCATCTCTTCATTTTCTGTGAAGGGGGGGCAAGGGGCAGAATTGAATTCTCAGCGGTGGACCTTATTTCTTTCGTTTTTCGTTTCGCATTTCTCATCGGACAAATACGTTCAATTACTTCAACTAGTACCGATTGATGGGAGAGAGACATATGTAGATTGAATTGATCGGTGGTATCACCATATTTAGGATTCCAAGAGAGACTGTACTGGTCTGGCTTTTTCGATTGCTCCTGATCAATGGAATGAAATAGAGTACCCATATGTTTTCTGGGAACACATACACAAATTGTATTCGTTTATTGTACGATACACAATTAACTTAATATAGAATATAGTTACCCCGACAGCGACAGAGTACTTTTCAGATGAAACCTACCCCCTTTTCTAACTCCGATTTTGTGTAACCTCAATTACGAATTGAAAACAATTTATCTATCTCATTTGAATTGCATACTTTCTTTTTGATGTATGTGTCTCAGTCCTCAATCCAAGGAAAGAGGATACTAATATAATAAAAGATCAAACAAAGATCCGCCTCTCTTTTCTTGTTCTAGGGAGGGAAGGAATGAATAGATTTTTTTCTTCCTATTTTACCCCATCGAAGAAAGAACAAAATCAATAAATAAAATAGTGAATTTATCGGAATATTCGATCTTTTTTTTATACCGGGACCCATTTTTATCACACTTCTCTGTCTCCCAAGAAGATTAGATCATCACAAAAACTTCGCTTAGAACTTAACTCATCCTTTTTTCCATTTCACTCCTACTGTTTGGGTCTGTGACCAATGGAACACCGGTTAGATAATACCTCATCAGATGATTGTATAAGGAAGACGGTAGGTTATAGAAAAGAAAGAGTGGAAATGAGAAATTCAATGGGATTCTTGATTGAATCAGGAATCCCATTTTGGATTCGGTATGGATAAAGGATCTTCCTATGTTATACTATTCAATTCTCGACGATGAATCCGATTTGATAGATCAGATATTGTTATTCATGATATTGATCCGATTCAGTATCATCAGGATGCAATCCATCCCATGGAATTTTCAGGAGAAAGACTTATTATCTCTATGGGATTAGATCCCGAGTTATTGCAAAGCAAAAAAAAAACGATGAGATTATGGAAGTCAATATTCTCGCATTTATTGCTACTGCGCTGTTCATTCTAGTTCCCACTGCTTTTTTACTTATCATCTACGTAAAAACAGTCAGTCAAAATGATTAATTTGAATGAAACTTGACTTATTAGTTCTTATCAATGATTGAAGAAATGAAAGGGATTCAAATCCCAAGTCTTAAATGAAATGAGTGGATTGGAGTCAGCAGTATATGAGATAGTATGGTAGAAAGAACTATATGAACCTTTCTACCACACTATCTATTATTGTATTGTATAAAGTTGTATAAAGATATGTGCTTGATATGGATCAATCTATAATATGTATCTACATATGTCTACATGTAAATAGCACTCCAATTCTATTTCTTCGCTACATCCATTTGTATTGATTCCGATCAATCTGAAATAATCGAACGTCAACTCTTCTAATTCCTAAGTTTCTGATTATTTTCAATATGGATCCCGAGATCTATCGAAACAATCAATGTAGGAAGAATAGTATGGGCATATATTATATAAATTATATAAAAGGAAAAAAAAGTAGGGGTTGGTTGCTCCTCATTGGAATATCCATAATTCTGGTAAGGGCCGGTTCATCGAAATAGAATATTTAGGAAGAATTCGGTTGGAAAAAATTTCCATTTCCTATCATGTGTGTTCAGTTTGGAAATACGAACATGGGAATCAAATCATTGAAATCTTTGTTTGATCGAAGGGTTCTTATTCATATATTACTGGATTCTGGTAGAATTTTTGAAATGGGTATATTTTTTTTTTTAGCTTCGCAGAATGATCTATTAAACAATTGATACAATTCGATTACTCAACTCAATTATCAATTAGTAGTACCCCTAGAGTCCACTTCTTCCCCATACTACGAGTGAAAGGGAAAATGTAAAGACTACCATTAAAGCAGCCCAAGCGAGACTTACTATATCCATGTGAATTATGTCCCCTATCTCTATGAATATGAAGGAATTATTCCATTATTTATCATTAATAATAGTGGAATCAATGGTGCAGAGTCAAAATAGGATTCTGACCTAATGCTATTGATGAACCAATCCAATGAATACACTCGTAACAAGTTCCTATATGATTTCTGGTAGAATTGGGAAGCATTAATCACAAGCAAGATACACAGTTACCCCCTTGGGAGTTTCAAGGGAATCTTACTAATGGAACATGTAGGAATAGTAAGACCTATTGTTTGTTGCCTTTCATAAGCAAAAGGCCTAAAAATATACCATCAAGATCGATAACTATCTATCACATACCTCTATCTCCCATCTAAGCCTTACTGTCTCTGTTTCTGTGAAACAATCGGGAGACACCCTATTACATTCTTGGC